ACTAATCGGGGCCAAAACTCCGGAAATTAGAAATGCCAAAATAGGAATAACACTTGATATTATTAGAAATGCCCAGAAAATATCATATTCGTGAAGCAGAAACATAGAAGCACTCCTATTAATGTGGAATATACCGAATTAGTTGATTCAAATTGGAATTCTCAATTCATCCATAACTGCATTAGTCGAAACAACAATTTTGATCAAACCACATAGTTTCGTTTGTTTACTTGTTGTGGGTCATGTATCGTCTCAAGATTCATCCAACGGAATCCCACTTACACTTACTTCGATTCTATTTAGATATGGTGTAGACATATAATGCTATTATACAAATCAAACTCTCTCCTACCTTGCCTCGGGTTTTCTATCAAACAAAAAAAGGAATTAAGGAATTTTTTTTAAAGAATATTTTAAATAATATGAATTGAAATTGAAATAATATTCAAACAATATTATTCAAATAAGATTAAATGAAATATTAAACATAAATAATTTCAATATTCTATTAATATAATAGAGCCAAAGAGGAGGTCTGGCCCATTTTTTCTCTCTCTCTCTTTTTTTTTTTTTTCTTAGTGATTTAGAATATAGTCAGTAGTCAGATGTAATAGAATTTCTAGGAATTTCCATCTCGGGATTTATGGTATATTCTACGTGGCTGTGTTGGTGTATTCTTTTCATTAAGATCCGGATAGAGGATTATTGTTTCTATTGATTTGATACGGATACGAAAACGGAATGCATCGACCGATTCGATTCTCTCTCCCTGTCCCAGATTTATACTTAATTGATTTGATTCAATCCATTGAATTGTGAGGAACCCTTACATATAAAAACTCATGGGTTCCTATACCCAAATTAGGAAACTTTGGACCTGTACTACCCCGGCCCCGGCCCCGAGTTAGAAGTCTTGAAAGAATCATTTCAGACCCATTTCTAGGACTAAAGATCGTGATTTGGAATGACTCGAAATACTTATTTATTTAATGTAATAATAACACCTAGCAGGACCAACCAACGAGTTAGGTTTCGTGACAACAAAAAACGTTTCTTTTGAAGCAAACCTACAAAATGGGGCATAGTTTAATGGTAGAGTCGGCTGAATCGTAAATGATTTACAGAAGATACTTCGAATGGAATCATGCGTTGTCGAACGATTCGATAGACAAAATCTCCCCATCCCAAAACCAACTCATAGAACATAGAAATAGAAGAGGGTGCGTTGATACATTTAGGACCAATTCATTGTCTCTAAAACAATGAATTGGGATTGTTGTTCTGCCAAAAGGCGATACGTCGGGGGATTCCTAACTCATCCAAGTTCAAATGGGCCCTAATCTTTTTAGATAAAGTCTGCATTGGTAGAATTGGAATGATGAACAAATTGGATTGGGTAGATTGGAATAAAAAAAAGAAGTTATTAAGTATTGTACAGAAAAATGACTACTTGCTTTGCTAAGCCGGTTATACGAAGAAAAGCCTATTGTACAATGAAACTTACCAAAGAGCTTCGTTTTTGAAACTCTGGCTTTTCTACAAATACAAGAACAAGAATAGGTTCTAGATAATGTGACTTACTATTAGATTGAATTTGGATTTGATTTGGTTGGGTCAGGTTGGAGTTTTTCTTGAGCCAGGCTCATGTTATGATTTTGACTTCATAAATTGGCTTGGGTATACCAAAGCAAAGGTGTATCACTAAATCTTGGATCATGGACAAATAAAAGAGGAAAAAGGCCGTATGTCATTCACAGACGAAGATTAATGAAGAAGAATGGGTTTGTTTATCCGAGATTTGAAAATACCGATCCGATTGGATCCATTGGAATAAATTATTGTTTTCAAGCCCCGAGGGATCTCCGTGATCCTGTGGGAATGATTCCATTTCTATGGAACAATCAACCGGCCGGTCACACGCACTAATTAGGAAATGAATACAAAAATGTATAGGGCTATACGGACTCGAACCGTAGACCTTCTCGGTAAAACAGATCAAACTTATTATTATCGAAATGATTCGAACTGTTTCAAAGACCCAACATGCGTTTTTTTTTTGCATTGGGCTCTTTCATTAACTGATAAAAAGATCGGCTAGTCCACCATATTTTTTCTTGACAGGAAGATAACGAGATGGCTCCATGCGCTCGGATTCATTATTTGAATTCTGATCCGGGAGCAATACCAAAGTGTTTCAAAGAAGGGTTACCCTGACGTAGGTCTGCCTCCGGCCTAGATCAACCTAAGTTAAATGGAGTCTCTATCAATCCGCCCCAAGAGTCAAATATGATACTTAATACACCTTAAAGTTCATAGGACGAAAAGAGGTTATTTTGAGGTCCTTATCCTCATTATGCCTAGCATTGAAGGGACTGGGTATTCACCTTATCAATGATCAAACCAATGATGGGTTCTATTTGGTACCTGAATTGGCACCTGAATCGGACCGAACAAAATATTTGTCAGGCTATTGTTCTCTTGTTCCCTCGAATCCATGGAG